CTATATGTTTATAGATATCTAGACATATATGAATGATCTTAGTCTAAGGACCGATCGTCCCGGAGTTGCAACTATTCATTCCAAGCACTTCAGTGCGTAATATATTATAATTAAATGCTCAATACCCAAGTAGGCTTAACTACAAAACAAAGTTGATTAGGATCAAGTGCTTGCTGGGTCGTCTCAAATCTTGCAATGAATTGGTGTTTATCCCCCAAAAACCTCGAACCCCTTTTTACATACAAAGCAAAGAATTTACTTGTTACTAATAAAGTCGAGTCCCTTTTTCTCCGTTAGATCCCTTGTTTCACTCCGATAGTATCATAACCCGGGTCGATATGCAAAGGAAATGGATGCATTTTCATACTATCTAAATAAAAATACAAAAGAAATGTGGCTCATGCCACATTTTTTAGTATTAGAATATAAATATACTGGATCTTACGAAGCCTATTCGCGCACGACACTAGTAGATTTTAGTTTTTGATCATAGAAAAAATTCTCTTCAAGCGAATCGGCCTATCGGGACTTACACGGCGGTGCTTAGAACAAAGACACATTCGGTTGTGAGTTCTAATGTGGCAGATAACATATATCTACATGGAACAATCAATAGTTCAAGTCACACACTCCCATAATCCATTTTATCTTTATACAATTCCCTTTAACTCCATATTTGGATTGATTAACAATAACAAATAGTTGAAGGGAAATATCCAAATACATGTCTTATTCTTTTCAATAATCCATATGTGTAGCAATAAAATGCTGTTGTTCCTCTACCAAGCGATAAAAGATTTATTTGAAATATCTAGAATCTCTCTTCTCTATAAAGGGCCAGAAATACCTTGTTTACGTATCATTAGGAAGTGCATTAACATAAACACAGCAGTAAGAAGGGGTAATACAAAGGTGTGTAAACTATAAAACCGAGTTAAAGTAGATTGACCCACACTTGCACTTCCGCGTAATAACTCTACTAAAGGGGATCCTATTACAGGAATAGCGTCAGGTACACCTGTTACAATTTTGACTGCCCAATAACCTATTTGGTCCCAAGGTAAAGAATATCCAGTTACACCAAAAGATGCAGTCAATACACCCAGAACCACACCTGTAACCCAAGTTAATTCACGGGGCCTTTTAAATCCGCCAGTGAGATAAACACGAAATACATGCAGGATCATCATTAGGACCATCATACTTGCCGACCATCGATGAACTGATCGTATTAACCAACCAAAATTAGCTTCAGTCATTATGTATTGAACAGAAGAAAAAGCCTCAGTAACAGTTGGACGGTAGTAAAAAGTCATAGCAAATCCGGTAGCTACTTGTACTAAAAAACAGGTAAGCGTAATTCCTCCTAAACAATAAAATATATTGACATGGGGAGGAACGTATTTACTAGTTATATCATCTGCGATCGCCTGAATCTCGAGACGTTCTTCGAACCAATCATACACTTTATTGAGATAGGTAAACCAAAAGGACTCCCCCTCCGAGAACTGTATAGGAAAATTTCATCTCGTACAGCTCAAGCATAAACACACAAAAACTAATTGCAATAGGTATGTACTAGAAAGTTGGAAACTTCTTACTTTTTTTTTTGATTCAATCTTCTTTGACTAGACGAAAGAATAAATAAACCCAAGAACTCTTCTTTGTGGTGATAGTGCCAAACATCAAGTCGGCTCATTTTTATTTAGGGTGCTCGTTAAAGGCCTCTTGAATCTTCTCGTTCCCAATTTCGTTTTCGTTGATTATTATTTTGATTTATATGTAACGCGGTTTTTGTTTTTTATTGATAGGAATTCTCTTGTTAAGACCCTATGAATGATTTAAAACCTCAGATTCATACTACACCCCCGATGATTCGAAAGAAAAACTAAAAGTTTTGCCCAAAGATTCTCTGAGTAAGAACCATTAGATCATCATTTATTTACTGAATCCATATATAATAAAATCCAAAGCAAAGAAATGTTTATCCTTTGCTTAAAATAAGCATAAAAATCTTTTTATTTCTTATTTTCTAGTTTCTTATTCTTTGAAAATTATTTTTATTTAAAGGCCGGCCACGGGGTCTAATTCATATAAATCATAGTTTCACTATTTAATGATTTATTTCATCGATTTCGTGTTTCAAATACTATAAATAAATATCCGACGAGGTAAAAACCTATCTTTATCAAGATGACAGACCTATTCTCTGTACTAACACTAGGATCCATTTTAACAAGTCACACACTCATATTCCGGAAATACAGAAAGAAAAAAAATTCCGCGGTCGAACTACCAAAATAGAATGGGGTAGAAATACGAACCCTAAATTAGTCAGTTTTATTCAAAAACAAGGCCTTAATTATTTTGGCGGATTTAATTCATTGAAATTCCGTCCAGTAAAACGGAAGAATTATAAATCTCCAAAATAATAGATAAGAATACGGCAAAAAGAGCCATTGCGACACCCATCAAAGGAGTAGTTCCCCATCCAGGAGCGACTTTACCATATTCCGAATTCAACGGTTTCAATAACCCTCCTAGACCTGTTTGTTTTGGACGTGCTTTTGAACTCTCCTCAACGGTTTGTGTAGCCATAAATCTTATTGTAGTAATTGAGATCTGTTGACTTTGTATGCTATTCTGTTGTAAATAAACGAACGATCTTATCATAGATTCATTATGATCTTGAAATTCTATAATAATGGAAACAGCAACCCTAGTCGCCATCTCTGTATCTGGTTTACTTGTAAGTTTTACTGGGTACGCCTTATATACCGCTTTTGGGCAACCCGCTCAACAACTAAGAGATCCATTCGAGGAACACGGAGACTAGTTGAAGTAATGAGCCTCCCAAAATGGGAGGCTCATTACTTCACTTGAGATTGAGATAAGGAAAAATCATTTTTTAGTTTGAATTTTAGGCGGTTCTCGAAAAAAGATAGCGAAAAAAATGATCCCTAGAGTCGATACTAAGAGGAATGTATAAACCAATGCTTCCATAGGTTCGATCGTAGTTTACAATTATAACTTCCATACCTGCTTATTTTGAATCATCTTCCAGATAAGGAAAAACAAGAGTCAAAGAAATGGTAATGATTCAAATTAGGATTTCTCTAAAATAAATAAATTTAAAGAAGCAAAAGATACGCCAGGAATGTTGTATCAGACAGCTTGTTTTCTGGTAGTTGGATCTCCAAGTTTTTGGAATGCGCCAAACTCTACTTGAGAATCCAAATCTGGGTCAATACCCGCAAAAACATCTCTAAACAGGGTTCTAGCACCATGCCAAATGTGTCCGAAGAAGAAGAGCAAAGCAAACGACGCATGTCCAAAAGTAAACCAACCTCTTGGACTGCTACGAAAAACACCATCGGATTTCAAAGTAGCACGATCTAATTCAAAAATTTCCCCTAATTGAGCACGTCTAGCATATTTTTTCACAGTAGCGGGGTCGCTGTAACTGACTCCGTTAAGTTCGCCGCCGTAGAACTCCACAGTTACACCTACTTGTTCAACACTGTACTTCGATTCTGCCCTTCTAAAAGGAACGTCGGCTCTCACAATTCCGTCTCCATCTACCAAAACAACCGGAAATGTTTCAAAAAAAGTAGGCATACGACGGACAAAAAGTTCACGCCCTTCTTTATCTCTAAAGACGGGGTGCCCTAACCACCCAACAGCTATTCCATCCCCGCTGTCCATTGAACCCGCTCTGAATAATCCCCCTTTTGCCGGATTATTGCCGATGTAATCATAAAAAGCTAATTTTTCAGGAATTTTAGACCAAGCTTCTGTTAAACTTTGATTTTCGGCTAGCCCAGCACTGACTCTTCGATATATTTCTTGCTGGAAGTATCCCTGATCCCATTGATAACGAGTAGGGCCAAATAATTCGATTGGGGTAGTTGCGGAACCATACCACATAGTTCCTGCAACAACAAAAGCAGCAAAAAAGACAGCAGCGATACTACTGGAAAGGACGGTTTCAATATTACCCATACGTAATCCTTTGTATAGACGTTGGGGCGGACGGACACTAAGATGGAATAGGCCCGCTAATATACCCAGCGTCCCTGCTGCAATATGATGCGAGGCTATTCCTCCCGGAACAAAAGGATCAAAACCTTCCACGCCCCAGGCTGGGTTTACAGATTGTACTTTTCCAGTTAGTCCATAAGGATCAGACACCCATATTCCAGGACCATACAAACCGGTTACATGAAAGACGCCAAAACCAAAGCACGCTACTCCTGAAAGAAATAAATGAATTCCAAAGATCTTGGGCAAATCCAAAGAGGGTTTTCCTGTACGTTCATCAGAAAAGATTTCTAGATCCCAATATACCCAATGCCAAATAGCGGCCAGGAAGCACAAGCCCGAAAACAGAATATGTGCCGTAGCGACTCCTTCATAAGTCCAAATACCCGGATTTGTTACAGTTCCTCCTGTAATACTCCAACCGCCCCATGAATTGGTTATTCCTAAACGAGTCATGAAGGGTATAACAAACATACCTTGTCTCCACATTGGATCAAGAACGGGGTCAGAAGGATCAAAAACTGCTAATTCATATAAAGCCATTGAACCGGCCCAACCAGCAACCAGAGCTGTATGCATTATATGGACAGCAAGCAACCGACCAGGATCATTTAATACAACAGTATGAACACGATACCAAGGCAAACCCATGTAAATACCTCTTTCTGAAAGAAAAATAGACACTATGTAACTTTATTGCATTGGAAAAATGGATGCTAGGGACCCCCCTTTCTGTGAATTCTCGTATTTCTATTTGTTCGATTCTATTGGGAATAATGGAACAATTCTGTTTGTAGGAACAAAGAGAAGCAGATCTATTCTATACCCGATAAGTATCAATATGCAATGGGTGGTTGACCCTATTTTCTAGGAGCAAATGGATCCCTACTTGTTCATCATTCCACAAGTGTATTTGTAATAATTTTGAGTTAGTCATTCCGACTTCCGTTATGAAGGAACTTATCCAATCTATAAGATAAAAAGATAAAATATCAGATGCTAAAGACCACTATTCTATTATGAGGCTAATAAAATAAACCCACTATTACGTTTCCACATCAAAGTAAAATAGAGTACTTCATTTTTTTTTCATTTAATGCCTATTGGTGTTCCAAAAGTACCTTTTCGAAGTCCTGGAGAGGAAGACGCATCCTGGGTTGACATATAGTGCGACTTGTCAGATATATTGGGTCATATGGTATTTCCCCATTCTCTCCCCCGATCGAGATATTCTCTTATTCGCCCAAGAAAGATTGATTGAATTATCAATAATTTGGAGCGTGAAATGAAATTAGATCCATTTTAGGGGAATCCAGATTAATATTATCAATTAGATAAATTTATGGTTGACTTGGTTGTACCAATCAAATTCTAAAGGCTCTGTTTAGAAAAACCCAACTTAGTAATATACCGATGATTGCGGCTTCTATTTCGAATTATCTTTTTCTTTATTACCATAGTATATATTTAACTAGTTTATTGATTAGTGATACCTCGTTCTAAATTATTTTATTTCTACTATATATAATATACGAAAAAAAAAAGGAATGATCTCTGTTAATCCATTAAATAAAACAGGATAAATTGAATGAGTAGCAACAAAGACGTGGTAATAGCGAATTTGTCCTATATGCGCAAACCAAAATCGGACCTATCTTTTTTTACCTGGAGTAGAGCATAAACCTAAAAAAATTCAATAGGCCCATTCAGGAACAAGAAAATGACATCGTGATGAGGAGTGGATCCCGATGAAACAATAAATCAATGAGAAGTAAATTCAACGGATTTAATGAATCCTTTATATATATATTAGTATTAGAGTGAAAGGTTCACAACCTTTTCTTTCTTAAAAAAGATTATTATTTTGAAAAAAAAAAAAGAACAGTAAACGTAATCTATACATTGAGTCTTTTTTTTTCACGGTTCTTTTGACCCGTATGCATCAAAAGGTGCGTGTACGGTTCCTAGGGGATATAATTTTATCCTAATCAACCGACTTTATCGAGAAAGATTACTTTTTTTAGGCCAAGAGGTTGATAATGAGGTCTCGAATCAACTTATTGGTCTTCTGGTATATCTCACTATAGAAGACCGTAACAGAGAGCTTTATGTGTTTATAAACTCTCCCGGTGGATGGGTAATACCCGGAATAGCAGTTTATGATACCATACAATTTGTGCCACCAGACGTACATACAATATGCATGGGATTAGCCGCTTCAATGGGATCTTTTGTCCTGGTTGGGGGAGCAATTACCAAACGTCTAGCATTCCCTCACGCTTGGCGCCAATGAGTTTTTTATTTGAGAGAAAAAAGAAGCCTATGCCTTCGCCATATGAAATAAGAATCTTGAGTAATAATAGCATGGCACTTCGAATTCGATATGACAAAATTATTTTCTCAAAACATTCAATTATGTATCGAAAGAGTAGTATGAAATACTAAGGTATTTCCGATTTTATCTATCGGAATCTCAGTGTCACAAACTTTTTTCACGCCGAAAAAGCTCTTAATAATATAATATTTATGTTATGAACCACTTTTCCGTATTTGCTCGGATCAAAAAGAAACTTTGGGATTGCTGAATCACAGACGGACTAAATAAAAATTCTAATATAAATATAGAAAGCAACGGAACCATCATAGTATTTTGAACTCCTCCAAAAGGAAGGGTGGTAATTGGATCATTTATCGATCTGGGTCTGATAAATCCTATTTTATTTTCGGTAGGAAATTCCATTCTTGAGCCGTATGCAATATCCAAAAGATGCTTGTACAGTTCTATCTTTTTCTTGTGTTAGTCTCTTTCTCATTCCGCGAGCTAGTAGAACCCCTTTGTATCTTATATCATCAGGGTAATGATACATCAACCTGCGAGTTCTTTTTATGAGTCACAAACGGGAGAATTTATCCTGGAAGCGGAAGAACTACTGAACTTGCGCGAAACCATCACAATGGTTTATGTCCAAAGAACAGGTAAATCTTTTTGGGTTGTATCCGAGGACATGGAAAGGGATGTTTTTATGTCAGCAACAGAAGCCCAAGCTCACGGAATTGTAGATCTTGTAGCAGTTGACTGAAAATATCAAGGATTTCACATAAATTCTCGATTGGATTGAGATTTTCTTTATCTTCTTACCCCATTTACTATATTACTATTCTATATTCTATTATTAATATGAATTAAATTAATTAAATAGAAGAAATTCATAAGCATAAGCATCCGGTTAGGAACGATCTAAACCAGCTCAGTCTGTATATCATTCAGCATGCCAACTATTAAACAACTTATTAGAAACACAAGACAGCCAATCCGAAATGTTACGAAATCCCCCGCCCTTAAGGGGTGTCCTCAGCGCCGAGGAACATGTACTAGGGTGTATGTGCGACTCGTTCAGATCATGGACTGGAACAAAAAGAAAGGAACCAATAACAACCAGTATTAATCTGTATGAATGATCAGTACAAATAAATAAAGAGGATACAAAAATGCATTTTCCATTCACTGGCTAAAATATATTATATCCCCGTATTGCGTATGAAATTTATGGTTTCCGTTGGTGCAAATCCAATCACCTTAATTTAAGCTGAGAAGCAATTCCCCATTGGTAACAAAAGGTTATTCATTAAGCGGGGAAATCTTATTTCATTTAAAAAATGAAATATTATGCTTGCAAGAACGGCCTAACAGGATCAGCTACCTAGCTAACCTTCAGAATTAAATACCGTTACTATATAGGTAGATCTCATTGTGAAAGACCTATTACTGGATAATGCATAGGTAGAGCCACACAAAGGTGTGAACTGTACAAGTTACCAATAAAAATAAGATTCATTAAACGAAGGAAGAAGCTCCGGTGTATAGAGAGGACCTCACCGTTTAAGAAGTCACCATAGAAACGATGGAACCACTCTATTCTTTAATCCATTTCTATTTATCTATTCTATATAGATCTAATCTATGTTATTGATACTAGATATCAATAAAAATTTCTTATTTCTATACAGTTCACTTCGAAATAAGAAAAAATTGTGGTTGGGAAGGTTATAGTAGCAAAAGTCATTGGAATTTTTATTTTATACATCCGAAGAATCCGTTTTGTTATTAAGAAATAAAGTAAGGGGAAAAAGAATAACTGAAAGACAGGAACTCAATTAGTTATTCATCAAAGTTTCATTTATTCAATGACTAGAATTAGACGAGGATATATAGCTCGAAGACGTAGAACAAAAATGCGTTTATTTGCATCCAGTTTTCGGGGGGCTCATTCAAGACTTACTCGAACTATTATTCAACAGAAAATACGAGCTTTAATTTCGGCTCATCGCGATAGAGATAAGAAAAAGAGAGACTTTCGTCGTTTGTGGATTACTCGGATAAATGCAGTAATTCGTGAGAAAGGGGTATCCTTAAGTTATAGTAGACTAATAAATGATCTGTACAAAAGTCAATTGCTTCTAAATCGTAAAATACTTGCACAAATAGCTATATTAAATAGGAATTGTCTTTATATGATTTCCAATGAAATCTTGGATCCATTGGAGTAATTTGAGTTGAAGTCCCCGGAGACTGAACTCCGGGAAGGTAGAGTAGAAAAGAGTATGATAAAACAGGATAAGATTAAGATAAAGTTGTCAAAATGAACAAAGGAATTCAATAAAAAAAGATTTCTACTCGATTCTTTTTTTTTATTGTGACACAAGAATCCAATTTAGATTATCGCAAAAACACCAACCTATTTTTAGTTCTAATTGGAATTTTGATTTGATTCAATTGAAAAGTAAGCTAAGCCTATTTATTTCTGGTTCTAAAACCTATTGTTTGAGCAGTCGACTCAGTTCTTTCAAACTGTTTCTCATTATTAAGAAAGGGTAACGAAGATAAAATACGAGCTTGTTTTATAGCACTAGTAATTAATCGTTGTTGTTTCAAGGTCAATTTATTTACCCGTCTTGATAATATTTTTCCTTGTTCACTAATAAATCGACTAATTAAACTGATGTTTCTATAATCAATTCGATCCCCCGATTGGATCGGGGGCAAACGCCTACGAAAAGATCGCTTCGATTTAAGAAAGGGTCGCTTGGGTTTATCCATGGTTTGTTTATTCCTTCTCCCGAAATCCTATTTTGGTCGGATTAAAAAAAAAAATGAATTCGAATTCAAAATATAGGGTTTGGTGTCTCTATTAGAATTTATTTTATATATTATAATATGTCATTTTTACCGTTCCTTGGAATAGGGGGTGACAGACGAGTTTTTTATTCTATCTATTTATTTTTTTATCTCCCCATGAATTGTATGTTTGTAACAGCAGGGGCAGAATTTTCTCAATTCCAATCGACTAGGTGTATTGGATCGATTCTTTTGCGTAATATACCGGGAAATGCCCCTTGAGTCTTTATTAACACTGTTTCGAACACAACTGATACATTCCAAAATAATCTTTACTCGTACATCTTTGCTCTTGGCCATGAAACTCCTCTTGTATTTTTGATTGACTCAACTCTTCTCTTTTTTTTATCTAAAGAAAAAAGGAAAAAATTAGGAAAGATTTCGTTGCAAATCAATAGGTTGTATAATAATATTTAATAAATAATACAATTAACTCTATTTCTAGTGGTATTCCATTACATTTAGTTAAGGGTCTTGTATGCCACTTTCACTCTATTATTAAGAGGATTCCAATCTTAAACCCTATTTTGATTTTATCTGCAATTGAATCCACTTTTATTCTTTCTCTTTCATCCCTTTCTTAGAATTCTAAAAAGGGAAAAAAGAGAAAAGAAAAAAAGAGGGAGGGTGAGATGTAGTTCAGGAAATTTTAGTGTATCTCTAATCTTACTCAACCTCTCCCACGTCAATCACTAGAATTAAAAAAATGGAAATGTTAGCGCATCTGGGAATAAACGATTGATCTCTATTAATAGACCTGCTAAAGATGCGAACCATATAGTA